CAACCACTCATGAACAAGCCTAAGGAGCCTCTGGTTGATGTAATTCCCCATGGCTCAAATGCCTCTCTTCCCTGCTCCCTCAATAGAGCAACCTAGTCTACCAGTAACTGGGGGAAGGCCCAAATCGTCAGGCGAAGGCCTATACGGGCTTCGAACCAATCGAGGTCCGCCGATGTGAACAATTTCTTGTTCTTATCCAAGGCGTAACGAATCCGCCAAAGGCATCCTTGGGAATACTGTGCACCTCTAGCATGGGTAAAGCACACAAGGTGCTGCCATGCAGCTGGGAGTGAAACTAAAAGGGATTTTACCTTCTTCGCTTCCTCTGCCTTCATCTTTAAGCACTGGGTGAGCACCCACCTTGTTATTTCAAACGTAGATAGGGCTTTCCAGGTTGGTTCGAAACGAAGACCCGGGCTATACTTCCTATCCATAGACAATACCTACGGATAAGTTGAGGTAATCTTCTTTTTTATTTCCTCAACGACTCCTTGGACCTTGTTCATATCCTTAGGGGGCTCGAGCATCGAAGAGAGCGTTTTCTTCGATACCCGCTTTGCCAGTAGTATCAGCTTTGCAAGGCTGAATACTGACAAATAAGATTTTCTTAGTAAGTAAGATCTTTTCCTGATCTCTTTCCGGTGGAAGGCCAGGATGATCACGGGAAGACCGGACCTAGTAAAGGTATTCAGAAGAGACAGCTTTCTGGGAACGGAGGACTCCTCCCGGCCAGAGCATCAGGGACGAAGCACATCTTTCTTGTGTCAGGAATGGACTGCGCATTGCTACGGAGAGAGACTGACTCCCGCTGGAGGTGGAGTCGGATTCGCAAGTGGCTATCTCGCTCATCTAAAATGGGGACGTACTCTTTCACCCCTTTTTTAATTGATCGAAGCCCTTATTTTCCTATACCTACCTTATTTCTTTGAGTACAGGTGCCCAGATGAAAGCACGGACCTAGACGATGAATTCGCTTTGAAAGGCGAAATTCCTAGCCTTTCTTAACACTCTTCTATTCGCTTTGGAACAATTCGTCATACCTAAAAGCAAGGTCACGGGACCGGACCGAAGACTTCTAGGCATTCGATCAAGATGAAAGTGTTATTTCAGTAAGGAGTATGGACCCCTCCAAGGAAAGAGCCCTCAGCAGGAGTAGATTCTTTCTAATATTTCTAAGCCAAATTTCTCCTTCGCTACCGCTTGGAAAAGTCGTTTTAGGATGAGGTGAGCTTTTTCCTTTTCCTTTTTCTCTTTTCTCGCCGCCACCGCCAATGGAATATTATAGAGGTGTGGGTTCGAGGTAAGCAAATTGAGTAAGGATATGAGAGCTATTGCGCACTCACATGCTTCCTCGAGATCATTCAAAGTAGCATCATAAGACTGAGTTCAGTCACTTCTTTATCCTCAAATCAGTCTCAAATAAAGACTTAGAGCTAGGTGCTTATAGGCGAAGTGAGGAAGAGAAGACCTTAGATCTGGTGGGCTGTTTCCCTCTCGACTTTAGGTCATGTGTATCGTCCGAAGTAATTGCGTAGAAAGAAGACAAAGAGATTCAGGAAAGGAGGTCAAATTTACGCGATTTCTAAGGGCTAACCGTAATAAGAAGGAGCTCTACCTATCAGCCTTGCTCTAAGCCCATGTCTTCCCAGGTCTACTAAAGATTGAAATATAGTAGAAAGAGTGCGGATCTTAGGTTTCCGAATTAGCAGCCTATTGGAAATTGGATCTATTATGGCATTTTCTATTATAGATCGAGCGTGGATTCGGTTCTTCTGTAATTCCTCGTCCTAGGTCAGGTAAATTTGGTCCGTTCTTAGAAGCCTTACTAGCTCAGCTGGAAGTAGAAGGAGTTCTGCAGTTCCTCGTTCTTAGCCGTCATTGCTCAGCGTAGAATACTAAAGTCCTTTCCTTCTGCTTCACTGGCTTAGCATCTGGCTAAGTGGGAATCCTGTGTTGCACGATTTCAGGATCAAGACAGAGAGAAAGTCAGTAGCATAAACATAGAATTGCAGGATCAAGCTATTAATGTGGATATTGATTCTCTATCCCCTGCTAGCAAAAGCACTGGAAAGATTTCTTTCGAAGATCAAAGAGTTTTGCCCCTATAAATCTCAGTCCTAATCGTTTTTCTGTTCTTGAAGATAGTGCAGTTGAAGGTGGAAGAAAGAAATTATCCATTTGCTGCTCTAAACCTGGATGTAAGAGTTCCCATTCCGTCTTCCAAGAAAAAAGAGCAAGCAGAAATCCCTCCTAGAGATCGTCAAAGAAGGTCAAAATTGCAAGCTAAGCATTCCTCCTTCCCCCCAACCAAACTAAACTTTACGTGGATGTTAACATTTTCTTTTGGAATGCGCGAGGTGTTGGAAATGAAGCTGTTAGCAGAATAAAGAATCTCATAAAAAGCCAGAAAATTGTGAACATTGCCTTTCGCCTATGCTTGCTATGGGCAGGATGAATTTTCTTACAAAGAAAGAGACTAAAGACAGGACCCGTGGAATGACATCATTGATCTTAGTAAGACTTTTCTGATATTTCCTGGTTGGTGGATACTTTAACAGCCTCTTAGCTCCTGATGAAAAAGTGGGAGGAAATCGTTGGTATCGCAACGGAGCTCTAGATTTGCAAGCCTGTATTGCTACTGCTGGATTGTCTAATCAAGGATACCTAGGCGGTTAATTTACTTGGTGGAAGAAGCGAGAAGGAAATTCTACTAGAAAGCAAAGATTGGACAGAATCTTTTGCAATAATACCTGGCGGACTCAATTCTCTAATAGAGTAGTGAACCATCTCCTCAAGACCTGTTCGGATCATAACCCCCTATTGGTTACCATTACACAACGCATGGAAGCTAGGTTTTCTTTCTTTCGTTTTCTACTGGACCAATCACCATTCATTCAAGGACCTAATTCCCTCTATCTGGAGCTCGCTAATACAAGGCAGACCCATATATAGGGAAGAAGCTTCTTCGCCTAGTCACCCGTCTTCGGAGCTATTCGGAAAGATAGAGATGGGAAAGAGAGGTTATCGACTAAGGGTTGAAAGAAGATGGGAGTGGATGTAATGTGAAACTGTCATTTAGGTCTTTCAAACATTTGACAATGGTGATTCGCTCTTTCCTTCAAGTCATTGAGAGTGGAAGTCAGCTCCAAAGCCCATCCAGTAGAGGAGTCAGAATCATAAGTAAGTAAGTCGGCAGTTACTAGACGATTGGGCCGATCTTCGGCCTTTCTACTCCTTCTCTTCCTATTCTTTGGTGCAGCTACTTTGAAAGAGAAATAGGAAAGAGTTGGAGCTGGTTTAGAACGGCTTCCGACAATCATAGTCTTATAAAGGCTTAAAAACCTTTCAAGTAAATGCATAGCTTCCTAGTCAATAGAAGAGTGTGATCCTGGCTTCGAAGTGCAGGCATTCTATATGCTTAAGACATTCCCATAATCCTTGTCTGCTTTTCTTCCGGCGCAATCGACTTATAAAAATCACATAGAAGAAGTTCTTGAAGAGTGAACAGATGAGAATAAAGAAGGTGGGTACCGTGCTGCGCCCGGAGGAGATGGGGAAGAATCGAGAAGGCGCGGGGTAGAGGAATTGGTCAACTCATCAGGCTCATGACCTGAAGACTACAGGTTCGAATCCTGTCCCCGCCTAAGAACGAGAGATGTTGAGCAGGCAGAGAAGAGCTATTCGGAGATGGTAGAGAAGGAGAGTAGGCTTGCTTTCCATATATATCCGGGAGAAAGTTTCACTCTTAAAGGATCCGTTACCGAGCTAAAATGGACTTCAGTGCTTTTCCATATATTATATCTGGTTGAAAAAATGATCAAGGGAAGTCTTAGAGGGAAAAGATACTTGTTTGGAGAACCATCTATATAGGATATAAACTTGCACTCAATTTCGATCAGTTCCATCGACTTTAGTGGTTTTACATGTATATGGATAGACCTTTTTCTCAATCAATCTACCTTTATTAGGTGAACCAGTTTTGATCAACCTCTCCCTCTCGCTCTTCCCCGCTCGTCTATTCTTTTTATATAGTTAGTGACAGCCTGGACCTTCTCGTCGCCACGGAACTATTGGACTATAACCGAGCCACTTCTTCTTGGGCAATGGATTTTTAGGCTCTGTCAACTCGTGGAAAAAGGAAAAATAATGTAAAGTCCTTCAGGGACGAATTCTGTCTGCCGGTCCCTCCCTTTAAAAGAGAGTGAGAGTCGGAATGGAAGAAAAGTGAGTGTGCTAGAATCTCTCTTAGAGAAGGAATTAGCCAAGCTTGCCCGGTAAAGGCCCAATTCAACCTTGCCGATGCAATTCTAGCACTCTTCAGGTGCTTTCTTTAGAGCAGCCAGGCATGAGCGAAGATGAATGAGATTGGAATTGAATACCAGATGTCGAAAGGTAGAAGTACTTTCAAAGAAATAGACAGACAAGAGCACTGATCGAAGAACTTCCGTTGAGCTTAAGAAAAGAGATCGGTCTCTCTCCTCTCCAACTTAGTCGAGCGGCTTTCCCTCTCCTCTTCTGCGGGTCGATGAAATCTCCTAAAAGACGTCGACTTCGCCCTTAACAGAGGACGATGGTGGACGGAGGGTCCAGAGAGACCTTAGAAAGGAAAGATGGTAGGCTATTGGTAAGGTAAGCCAATGTCCTGACTATACTTTCTAGTTCTAGACACTGAGAATGGCAGACCTGCGACCTGTGAAGCCGATGGAGAAGGAGGCAGTTGAGGCAGAAAAAGTTTCACCTTTCGGTCTCCGAATGCTGTCCTTCCCCGTCCTTCACGATCTAGAATAAGCTCCCTTCCTATATCTCTTGCTGTCTAGCTTTGCTAGCGAAGGTCCAAGTGGAAATGTACTTTATTAAGAGCAGCATTACGGCTAATGTAAGAAGACCAACGTCCCCAATTTGGTGGTATGGCTCTTTCAAAAAGACGCTCGCAGGGTGCAACAACAAGACTTCTTACTAGAACTGAAATACCTATCTCGACTATAAAAATCCACTGACGCTTACTCTTCTGCGCATGGCATATCTTACTCAAGAATCTATGCATCTGAACTTACAGAAAGTGAAAACTTTGTACTCCGTACCTTCGAGTTGGATGCTTTTCCTGTGCCTATTCCCTTTCGCCTACGTACGGGTGAGAGAAGCAATCCTCCCTCCTTGATCCCTTTCCTCCATCTGTGGAAGGCTTTGACGGTAAACGTTAAGAGCCCGCTGCAGCTCCCTACCAGCGTCTTCCCCTTATATTGAATAAATCGGGAAAGATGGTACCGGCAACGCTATGATAGAACGGATGTAGCGCATAGTGCTCCCTATAGAGCTCGCCCGTCACTTCACTTACTGAACTTACCGAAACTCGCTACCGTAACAGCACAGAAAGAGTTATTCGCCTTAAAGGCTACGCCTACCTTCTATAGGCTTAACGCACGGTATGAGTTCTCTGCGACTTTGACTAGTCTACCCGAAAGCAGATCAAAAAAGCCAAAAGCATTGCTCGCCTACTTTCCTTCGAAGCTGGACTGACTGTACTCGCTTACCTTAAGACATACTTAATCAATCATTTCACCGTGCGAGCAGAGCGAGATGGTTTTGTTTTGAAATCCTTATTTGTTATATAAAAAACCCGAAGCTGGACTTGTCTCTCTCTCTCTCGTCTCGGCTTCTTCAACTACTCTTTCCGAAAGACCGAGATGGAAAGTGCAATCGCCAAAGCCGGCTATTCGGAAAGCAAGGAGGTCTTTCTCTGATCCTCTATTTGCTACCGGCTCTGCTCAAAGCCGGGAGCTCATCTCAAACAAAAGATATAGGGGAGAGCCAAGGAAGACCCAGCAGACTCAGGGCTAACGTCTGATTAGTCTGATTAGTACGATCTAGCGGGCGCAGGAAAATAAAGCTAACTTGGCGAGCTCGAAGTCGACTTAAGCTATCACGCTTTGGGGGCCTTCACTCCCCCCTTTAGATAGCGAGAAAGGGGTCGTAGGTGAATCTCTCCATATAGTAAATGCCTTATTCCGGGGGCTTTCAGTCTCGTCTTCGTTTTTGCTAGTTTGGTCATTGACCCTTTAGCCTACCTTTCGTTTATGTACTACAATTCCAGAACCCTTTGCTTGTGTTTGTCAGCACCTTACCTCAACTGTAAGTAAAAAGAAGGCGCATACATTTCGATACGAAAAACTCCAACACCAGACACTGCGGGAAAAAGCTCAAAAAGAAGGGGGACTTCCGAGAAAGCCTCAATAAGCTAATCCTTCAGTTAGGGGATACCCGTATGGGTGTACTTACACAAACTTTACTCTTAGAACCAACCCCGGGGTTGTAGGCAACTGGGATCACGTTTCAGTACAAAGAAATTGGTAATAGAATTCGGTTGTTGAATCAGATGTCCTGCTACTATAAATAAGAACGATGCCCTGGGTCTGCAGCTCTTTCCTCTAGATGTGGGGTGAGATCTATTCTCGTCCTATTTTGCGCAATAAGAGAAAATATCTGTTTTTCGGAAAATGGGACGCGAATGCTCTGTTCTTGTTTTCTTGTCTTTTTTCCGAGGAAGTAGCCCCAGCTTGCCTGGTTTACCGGTCCCAGGTCATTCTGCCATACGAATTTATGAAAAAATTCCACGAACCGACCTTTTTGCGAGACTACTATTATGGCGCTGAATGTGCCGATACTCTATCTATGTCTATTTCCCTCGTTGAATGGCCCTTGCCTGTCGTCGGAGTTACCAGAGTGAACGGGGTTCGAGGAAACTACTTAAAAATAGATAGTCGGTTGTGCAATAAGATGTCCTGCCACTAGGAAATGGAAGCCAACTCCATCGAGAAGCTAAAAGCGCACTAAAGGGATAACGCTTAGTGACTGGAACAAAGTAGCTCCATAGGAGTAGGTGAAGGATTTGAATACTGCAGAAAGGCAGGTTGGAGAATGAGATTTGGGGCCAATGAGAAAACACCCGTAGGAAAGAGTCTCGAGAAGGGAATACCCATCCAATCTCATAGAAGGTGGGTGACCGCAGTACACGAAAGGGCGATCCATTTCTATACGAAAAAACCGAACCACGACTTTTATTTATTACCAAAAAATCTAGAGTGCTTGGTCGGAGATAGCTGCTCAGGAACTGCTCGCCTAGGCACGATCGCAGACAGAAATGACCTAACAAACAAGAGCTGCAAGCGAGAAAATCCAGAAGAGATAGGATAGTCGACTTAGTCTTGACTGAGCTTTGACCCTGCTACGAGAAGAGCTTCGGAGGAGGGATTTTCAATTCAATTACTTTATCGAGATCGAGGAAGAAGACGCAGGCTCCCCATATAGTAAATCTTTCTATTCCAGTATGGCTGCATTCAGGCTAGTATGATGTCTCGGTACATTCTTCCTAGCCCTATGTTGTTTGACGGGACTATATCTACTCTCTTTTAGAACCCGATTACGTGAGATGCTTTAAACTCGAGATTCTTATAGATGGAACTGGCCATAGAATCGATAGACTGAGATCTGATCATCGGATGCTTCTGCTCAAGACCTACTTGGTTTGGTAAACAGGGATCGGTCAGCCTTCTTTTCCATTCTTTTCAGACAAGACAATTGGATCACATTTGAAAGACAGATAAAAGGCGACTTCGGGGAGAGATCTACCTTGATTGGTGTGACCTGATTATGAGTACACAGATTGATTGGGTTTCACAGCTGATAACTCGAATTCTACTTCAAAGAAGGGCTTTCCTCGCTCTCGATTGCTAGTAACCTATGTTTTAACGAGGAAGGATCTCAAGCCCTCGGGCGCTATTGATATGATATTGAAAAAGGTATCACGGAACGAAGAACGAACGAGAGTCCTTTGCTCCTCTGGGATATCCTTCTACAGTTTGATTCTCTTTCCTGAGTAACCAAATGTTAAACTGATTGGGGAATGGTGGACTTCGACCCGATCCGATCACGGGAAAACTTAGCCTAGCTTTTTTTAACCTCAACCATTCATTCCAGTGATCTTTCAACCGTAGTGTCCTTCTTTCCCTGTGTATGAGAGTTTAAAGATAGGCCTGAACTTCCGCAATAGAAACTTCCACTTGCCTGCTAATATTATTCTTATTTATAGAATAAGAGATTCGTCATGCTTTCACCTACTGCCATTAACATGAATAGCTAGCCCAAGGGAATGAACGCTAGGAATTAGTGCTTTCGCTTTCCTCTCGAAAGCATTGAATCATTCCCGAAGGGAACTTTCGCAAAACCAACGGCAGGCTTTTGAGCTAGTTAAGTTCCCCGGGAAAGGGAACTCACTTTTGAATGTGCAACTGACCGGGATGATAATTAGCCCTTACTTCTTTCTAGAGAGCCGAATCCTAGGATTCCTTGGGCGAAAGGGTGCCAGGGCAGTGTAAGTGAAATGATTTGAGCCTGTCGGGTTGAGACTGGAAAGCGAATGAGCCTAGTTCTTTTATTTTTATGACTCCGCATGCTAAGCTGCCCCAAATCCCTTACCAAAAGACCGGCCAGGTCAAGTAAATAGTTTTCTTCTGTACTGTTAATGAAGCCATATATCTATTGATATAGAGAGTGCACTAGAACCTTGCCGATTGACTCTGTCTTCCATTCCCTAGAATCATTGCAAGCTTGTTGTCGAAGCGAAAAGATTAAATCCGAAAGGGGATTGGAATCTATACATTGATTTTCATCGCTAAAGTTTTGAAGCCTATGCGTGGGACTCTACCCTTACTAAGACTAAGGAAAAGAATGTGCCCCTACCGACCGCGCCAGAGAACTTTCTTTCTTCCAAGAACTGGATCAGGAGATCACGAATAAAATTGCCTTATTTATGTCTTATGATCTTTCTCAATATCGATGTTCAAGCCATATTAGTTTTGATTAGCTGCCCTAGGTGCGGCCGAAGGGTTTACTTATTTCTATTTACCACTGCTCTTGAAAAGCCGAGTAAGCAGAAAGGGCACTTTCCAACAAGCCATTAACCTCATGATAATAAGTAAGAGGCCCCGTAAGACTTGACTTACTAGTTTACTATCTTAATTCAGTAGTACTAGTAATCTGCTTTACTAACTTCTTTTACTCCACCCGCAACCCGGCCTCTACACTGTACTTGTAATTAGGATTTCCTTACAGTAGAAAACTTTCTTCAATCCTGATTAGCTTCAAGTCCTAGAAAATATGAAAGTACGGACGAAGTTCTTACAGTTCTTGCCTTAGGGGCAGAAGGAAGTAATTCTCTTCTTCATCAGTCAGGCTATCCCGAAAGTAAGTACCTGATTAACTTGAAAGCAAAGGAAGTCAAAGCCTGTAAATTACTTATCCGTGGCACACACAAGCATCAGTCTACTCATACCGGGTACGAGAGGTGCTGAGCCAATCAATTGCTTCGTCTGATCAAGCTAGGACTGAGATTGCCTTATATATAGACCAAGCCCGAAACCCACTTTCAGACTTATGAGAGCATGGGAAAGCCCTAAACTCTCTTACCAGATTGACTGACTCTGCCTTTTGTCGAGCGAGTGCCTGACTCTTACTATATATGGTCGAGCGTCTTCCTATCTTTCTGCTTTGTCTTTCTTGCTGTCAGTAGAGAGTAGTATTTCAAAAGTTGTCTGAGGCGGAGCTTCCCTACTTCTGTACTTGGTTGCCTGTCTCTAAAAGTAGGTAGGTCTCGCTTCGCTCCTTATTTCCTGGCCGTCTTTCAATTCTGATTATTGAGAAATATCTATGAGTCTGTCCCCCCTAGCCCGAAGCGAGTAAATAAGCGAATCTTGGCTTCCCCTTCGACTGAGACGGACTTGAGCATTGACTTCTAGTCCCTGAACCTGAAAGAAGTTCTCAAAGAAGTGGATTTGCTCACTGAAAGTCCTTCGTTCCTAGACCAAGAAAAACCTTAGCCCAACCATAGGTCCTACTTGACGGCATTTACTGTCAGTCAATCGTCGTACTGTCGGAGATGTCTATCTTCTATATTTGTTATAGTGCGTAAGATCATGATCCCTGTGCTGTCTTTTTATAAAAAATTGGTAAGGAAAGGGAAGACGTCTTAGCGCGCGAATGCGACGCTTAACCAATCTTGTTGAATCAGTTTTAAGTGAAATTGAGAAAGCATGGCTCGGGGCTTAAGCGAAGCCTTGGTCAAAAGTATTTGCTTACAAAGCAAGTTTCCCAAGGCTAGAACGAAATTCGTGGATCTTTCCGCTCACGTACAAGACTGACTCCTCAAGCTAAGAAGGAGCTGCTGCAGTCAATTAGTACGAATTTATATGCCATTTCTATCTATTTCGTCCGTCTTCTGGAGTATTCTACTTTCTCTTTGCTACAGGACCCTTATGCAGAAAAAATAGGTGGAAACGCTGTCTTTGAAGCCTTGGTTTTCCGCTTTATTCTTTATGCGAGGTTGAGAAGGGGACATGCACATGCACTTGAAAATGAGCCCTCATAACTATCCAAAATACATGCTATTCGGTAAGACCCTTTATTGCTATTCCGTGCAACTGGGTGTGGTAAATAGGCGGGCGCCGTGTACAGCTATGCCAACTAGAAACTGATCTCAGTGAAGGGCACACATAGGGGAAATCCCTCATTTTGGACTCGGGGAAGGGTACTTTTTGCAGGGGCAGGAACCTATTTGCAAGGGGAATACAATTCATACGCAGAAGTGCCTAGACTATAGAAGAAAGGCTTTCCAAAGTGGATTTCTCCGCGGGATTGGCTTCTTCTAGGAATACGGCGTCACTTCCCGAAGGATGTGCTAAAGGTGTCTGTGTCGAAAGGGACAACAAGGGTGTAATTTGCTGCGTAGCAATTCCTGTGGTCTTCACCCAAGGAAACCTAGGTTCATAGCTTCCGCGCATAATCGCATAGAGAAGTCTCTGTCTATCCTGCCAAAGGAATTTCGGCAAAGTTCACTACTTCTAGGGGGCCTTTCAATGCGTTGATGTACCTCGTGACAGTGGTTTAAGCAGGTCGTAAATAGTGAGATTTTCTATCTGGTTCAGATCAATCAAAGGAAGGGAATCGCGAAAGAGGCTCCTTTCTCTCTTTTTCTCTCTGTTATGCCACTTCTGTCAGTGATAAGAAAATAGAAGCCCTTCCCTCCCCTCCCCTCCCCTCCCCTAAAGTGAAATGGTATCGGGCCACCGCTGGCTCTAGGCTCTCTAAGCTCGTTGATTCCGTTTTCTATCCCTTTCTAGTTTCCGCTTTCTCTGGATTGGATGGAATCCCTTCCGTCTCTTCCTTCCTCTTTCTAATGAAATTCAGGAAGGCAGGCCCATATATATATATATAGGGAAGGGCGAGAAAGAATTAATAAAAAGAATAGGGAGAATAGGGGATTACAATTCCGCCCTATATTTACGCTCGAAGAGCATCTCTTCTCCATTGCAAGCAAGAATTCCTCGTATTCAAGGGCTCCAAAGCCCGCCTATTTGAACATAACTCACTCTACAGCAGCTCCTTTTGGAGTTGGAGGATCGCATTTCACTTTTTTTTATAGAGTAATTTCTTTTTGCAAATAAGCCCTTTTTCGCGGCCAAAGCTCGGCTTTTCAGCATGACTTGAGGATTTGTAAACAATGATTACTATGTACTTAACATATTGAATTCGAACATTAGGCTTCTTGCCTCCTCAGCCCGTCCCGACATAGGGGATCCATAGTTTGAAGACGAAGGGAAAAAGATCGCATCAAGGCCGCGAGATTATATCATGTATGATAGGACAGGTTTTCCTATCTCTGTGTACTCTACTTTGTTCTCAATCCAGTCTCAGTCGTTCCGATCTTTCTTTTCTCATTTATGATTTCAGCCCCGAAGGTTAGCGATTTAGATTGAATTAGTTATGAGTCAAAAATGTAGGTCTTTCTTTGACTTGTCGGAAGGGAAGGGGATGATTATGGATTTGCTTGTCATAATGGATAGACTTTTCAAGGAGGATCCTTCTTATAAGTCCGTTCTTTCGGAGCTTTCTTTCTCTGTAGTGAAAAGGTCTCTTCTGAGCTCGACTTTCTCCTTCTCTCCAATGCAGCGTTCTTTCATTCCGAAAGCGCATAAGCCAGGGGAATCTCGGCCAATTACGCAGCCGAACAAGAAGGACCTAATCGTGATTGATGGAGTGAATGAGCTGCTTACGTCTATCTATGAGTCAAGCTTCCTTGCTCACTCCCATGGCTTTCGTCCGAAGCGTGGAGTTCTTACTTTCTTCGCTTCTCTCTCTCGCTCTGGTCCCGTGGCTCGATTAGTCAAAGCAGATATCCAGGCTCCTTCCATCTCTCCTTCGGAAGGATCTACTGACACTTCGCATCTGAAATAGAAGGGCTTTGGCACACAACCTTCCAGCCACTAGACTTTTCATCTTGCTTAAAACCTTGGTTGGACGCTTCCCGGGAAGGAAGGCAAGAGAGTTAGTCGATACATAATTCTTTCAACGGAATCCTACCTCCACTTCTGCCCCTTCCTCGTCTAACTGAAAGCTTACTTGATAGGCAAGGTTCGCACACGGCTTGCTCTACGCGCCACTCAAAGGGAAAGAGAAGGAAGGATTGCACTTGGTTCTGAAGAAAACTTGCTTTGAGACTTCCCCGCACTATCTAAAAAAAATGTCGTAAGACTGCCTCACATTTCTTTTCCTAGAGAAGCTGCCTCCGCCTTCGCTCTTTTTGGAATGGAGATGCATTTGAGGTCTCTTTCTCCCGACTTCTTCTTACGAATGATCTCTCCCGAACTTCTTTTCCAGGGGAAGGATAGCCAGAAAACATAATTCTTGCTTAGGCCGAGGCTAGGCCATAAAACTATGAAAAGGTAAGGACAAGCTAGGTAAGGTCTGAGGTAAGTAGAAAAAGAGGTCAATAATGCTTCATCTATCACATGCCCTATAGAGGAGAACAAATCCGCAAAATAATCTACTGCCAAAAAAAAACCCAATTTGCGCGTCATCTTTACTTAAGGTGCCATCCGGAAGACGAAGTCTGATCGTCTTCAAAGAATTCCTTTAGACTTGCATCAAAAAAGGCTGTATTTCGCTCCCCTTCACACAACCACTTATGCTTCCATTTTAACGTTGCCAATTCTGCATCCCACCTAATCAACTGCGTGACCTCTCTGCGAGCCGTATCAAGCTGAGCTAGCAGGTTCTCATCTCCCCCTTGTTGCAACTCAAACTCCAGCTTCAAAATCTCATCCTGCTTAGCAGCCCGCTTACACGTAACATGACCAAAAACATGGCAATTCCAAGATTTCAGCTCCCTCCGTAACAATTGTAATTTCCTAAATAGAATATCCATTGCAGAACCAGTCACAGATCTATTCCATTGAATTTCAACAAAGCGTAGAAAGTCCGGGTGATCCAACCACATCCGTTGAAACCGGAAGACAGACACGAAGGAGACAGAGATTTTTGAGCGGAGGTGATAGACCACCAAAAAGTCAAAGCATATCTTCTGATAAGCCTAATGAGAAATCGCCATTCAAGATGATCAGAAACTTTAGGCTTCCTTTGACAATATTAATCCAAATAAGACCTCCCACTACTTTCCTGCCCAGGTCAGAGATCATCTCATATAAAGAAAGATTCTAATCTATACTCAGCCAAGATAGAAGAGCGATGGTATACTTGGCCTCACTTCCTTCCATCAGTCAGTTCTTGCAGACGGCAAGGGAAGACGAGGCTGGCTAAAGTCTAATTCAATACCTTCAAATGCCTTTCTCATTGAACGCTATAAACCTTTTTTTTAATGCGCGCATTTTCAGACTTTCTTTCTTCAACAAAATGAGGAAGATGATTTGATTCGAAATCGAAGATAATTCATCAGCCAAGAATTGAAGTTGTGGAATTGGTTCTCCATCGAAGGTTTTGATTGGTCGTCTCCGCGCAAAGGTTTCAGTTGTCCCATTTTCCCGAAAGTGGCAATTTTATATGTGATTGGCATAATAGAAGGATTTCCTAGAGTCATCAAGATCTATAATTAGATTAGGCGAAGATTCGCTCTTATCTTTCTTTTTCTGAATACTGCGCTTTAGAAAGATCTTTTATCGAATGATAATTAACGCATCCGGGCAGTACGCCGGTTGGTCGTAAAATTTCGGCGATTACAAAAGGAGTATATCCCTCTCCCTTAGCCTCTTTCCACTTTCTTCGTTCAGGAAGAACGACTTCGCCAAATTCTTTCTCATCCCTTCCCTCCTTTTCCCCACTAACTAAGACGGTTAGGACCACTGAACAAACTTGGTTGACGAACATGGTTTATGCGCTGCTAATGTAGCGGCTTGTCGAGCATTTGCCAAAGTCACACCATCCATTTCAAATAGGATTTGTCCCGTAGACACACGAGCAATCCAACCCGTAGGATTTCCTTTTCCTCTTCCCATTCTGACTTCAGTAGGTTTCGCGGTAATCGGGAGATCTGGGAAAACTCTTACCCATATCTTTCCATTTCTTCGGAATTGTCCGCTCATAGAACGATGGAAGTGCCCGATTATAGCTCGACGTGCTGCTTCAATGGCTCGATATGAAAGACGACCAGTTCTACAACTTTGAGTGCCATATCTTCCAAAAGCAAGTTGTGTACCATCTGTTTTGCAAGTCCTACTAGACCTGCCTTTACGATATTTCTTATATTTCGTACGTTTCGGATATAGCATGTCCTCTTTATTTTTTACTATATGAAATCCACACTTTGACACCTGAGATTCCGTAACGAGTAGATACTTCCGCAGTAGCATAATCTATTTTCTGGTTAAATACATTACAAGATGTTTTTTTATACTTTCCGCACATAGTTCTAGCTATTTCCGCACCTTTTAATCGACCTGAACAAGATATACGGATCCCCTCCACGCCCTTTTTCGGAAGATTTTTCACTATTTGACTAAAAATGGAATTAAATGATCTTCTTTGCGTACTTAGTTGAAAAGAGATTTCTTGAGCAATCAGAGAAGCGCTTTGAAAACCAGATTTGATCTTGACCGATTCCATTAAGGTAGTCGTTCCCGTTCTATTAGACAAGAAGGATCGAGATTTTTTCATTTCATTCACATAAGAGTTGTACGCGTACGGAATTCTTCTCTTTCTCAGTATGATCTCCATCATCATCTCTATTCCCTTTTGCAATTCTCCTATACCACCTTGGTCTATGAATTTCTCTATCAATCTTAGATTTCTCTTATCCTTAGTTATGAGATGCCACTTTGCCCTTAATTTACGTATGACTTGTTCACGGGCTGCGTCAAGAAAAAGGTTCTTAGAGAACCCAACAAGCCCATCCCTTAGAAAGAAAAAGGTAGCACCGAAGAAAGGAAAGAGGGAGATGCTTCTTTTTTTTCTTCCCGGATGATTCGCTTCGCGAATGAAGTGAGTCAAGGTCAACCTCTTTTTGTCTTCGGTCACAGAGCTGGTCGCAAATAAAGCGAAACGTATTCTCTTATCTAAGCCTTTGTAATGCGCATTAAGTCTGTCCATCGTAGATGGTTCAACCACGCCCGGTGTCACGAAATGATTGAGAACTGCGACGGGATCGAAATGCATTTTGATCTTTCTCTTCAATAAGTATTGCATGACCGAATAATTTAAGGAAGGGCGCACTGCGGAGACAGTCCTTCTAAGTCTATGCCGCGTCGGGCGGCTGAGGAACTTCCTTAAGAAAAAGAACTTAAATAACTTTCTTAAGGACTTGTCCTTTTTCATCAGTATCCGGACGAATATTTCTGGTATCCGCCAGGTGTATTTCGGGGGCTTTTCCCCGCTGGCCCGAAGTAATTTAGAAAGAAGAATCTTTCTCGATGGTGATCGGTCATAGTATCCATAGCCTTCCTTCTTTTTCGGCCAAATCCATCTTTCCTTTTCCTTCTCCCGGTCTGAGAGGCTGATCGACTCCACTCTTTTCCCAGCCCCCCGAAATCTCTCTCTCATTTCCTGTCCTTCTTCTTCTGTACCCTCCCTTGAATGAAGACAGCGGATCGGACCTACTTTACGAAATGTCCGCCAGTAGCGCCTCACCTTCTTTCTGAGTTTGGCGATTTTTTTCTGTTCTTTCTTTTCTTTATTTTCTTTCCGTCCTTTCCGTCTTTTCCGTTCGTTTTGTCGACGGGTAAGAAAGAAATGAATGAATTTTCTTTTTGGAAAGTGTATAATAATAGACCTTCCGAGACGAAAGCCAAAGGTCTTTCTCGTAGGTGGACGTATGGAAGCGAAATAAGATCTCAGATTGACATCTTGATAGACTAATTTTCCATAATAATAATCACTAAACCAACTGGAATCTGAACTACGATTCTGACCAAGTCTGACCGAAATTGGATTTCCTTTGCGTGCCATATGCACTTAGACCTGACTTTTCTTTCCTTTGAGATTCCCGGTCCAATAATGCTATCTCGAAGGTCTCTCTTCCCTGGGTTCACACTGACAGAGCGCTTTGCTCCACCGTCAAAGAATGGAATGATTGAGTCCTTGTGAATGGGCCTAGGAAGATGTATTGATGTACCAGATCGGCTAATTCTCCCAGGTGGATGCTCTTTTTCCCTCCCTTCAAAAGTTTCCAATAGCGGAATATCCTATCTACACTATATGTGTCCTTCCCCTCAGCTCGATAACAAGGACTCTAAGCTTTCTTTCACACATCTGGCCAACTTCGCTAACCCGAGATCTCCGTATTCACTTGCTTTGGTGGAAAAGGAATTTATGGGCCGACTCCATAGAATGGGAAGATGAAGATGATTCCCCAGAAAGAGAAAGTCCATTCACCTTGCACAACCATTCACATTTGCAAAAGACTTTCGACTCTCAAAATCAAGAAATTCATAAATTCCATTCTCTCCATAAATATTAAAAAGCTACACATCGAGCAAAGCTACTCTTTACAACGAGATTCGTGGAAAAAATACCAAGAAATCAAACTGCACCAAAATGCAAGTCTTCAAAATCATAATTAATGAATGCAAATTACCTCCATCGAGAGGAAAGGGCACTGAGATCATCGCACTCCATCTTCTATTTCCATCTTCTAACCCTTCAAACAGCAAAATTAACCTACTAAAGGCAGATACATTCTAATTAGATATCGCTCCATCGAGAGGAAAGGAAAGGACACTGAAATCAAAGCACTGAATCTTATAAGGATATATTTTACCCATTCCACCAACGATGAAATCTCCAAAAATGCTTTTTTATAGATGCATAATACGATCGCATCAAAAGCGAAAATGCGTTGAATACTATTCTGGGAAGGCAAAAGAGAGACCTTCCACCCCTCTAATATAGTACACACGAGCTAGAAGATCTTCAGACCAGACAAACTAATAAACAGATAGGAAATAAAGGCTGAATAGGAAATCTTAATAATTGAAATTCACCATGAACCAGTGTGACAGAGATCCCAAACCCACACGTCCGATTCCATTCATTCAAAACCTCAATCATAGAAGTGAAAATCCACTCAATAAAGGTCGCAATAGAATTCAATCCGCAAAGGAAAAAAGCAATAAAAACATAGTCCGAGATAGAATAAAGCGCCCTATCAACTATACCTTTAATA